TGGTCATATTTCTTTTTATCGAGAAATCGAGGAAGCTATACAAGGTTTTTCTCAAGCCTGTTCGTATGATACCTAAATAATATGGTATTAAAAAAAAAGTAATTCTAGGACACCCGTGTGAATTCAGACCGCTCCGATTCAACTCGGACCGTAGCATAGTTCTTGACCTAAAATTCTACGCAAATCAAGATCGAGAAAAGGAAGTTTTGCAATCATTGACTCAAACTCATTGTCGAATCCCATTCAGCAGAATATGGAGGTACTTATGGCGGAACGGGCCAATCTGGTATTTCACAATAAAGTGATAGATGGAACTGCTATTAAACGACTTATTAGCCGATTAATAGATCACTTCGGGATGGCATATACATCACACATCCTAGATCAAGTAAAGACTCTAGGTTTCCAGCAAGCCACTGCTACATCCATTTCATTAGGAATTGATGATCTTTTAACGATACCTTCCAAGGGCTGGCTTGTCCAAGATGCTGAACAACAAAGTTTGATTTTGGAAAAACACCATCATTATGGGAATGTACATGCGGTAGAAAAATTACGCCAATCTATTGAGATATGGTATGCTACAAGTGAATATTTGCGACAAGAAATGAATCCTAATTTTAGGATGACGGACCCTTTTAACCCAGTCCATATGATGTCTTTTTCGGGGGCTAGGGGAAATGCATCTCAAGTACATCAATTAGTAGGTATGAGAGGATTAATGTCGGATCCCCAAGGACAAATGATTGATTTACCTATTCAAAGCAATTTACGCGAAGGACTATCTTTAACAGAATATATTATTTCTTGCTATGGAGCCCGTAAAGGAGTTGTAGATACTGCTGTACGCACATCAGATGCTGGATATCTTACGCGTCGACTTGTTGAAGTAGTTCAACATATTGTTGTACGTAGAACAGATTGTGGCACTATCCGAGGGATTTCTGTGAGTCCTCGAAATAAAAATCGGATGATGTCAGAAAGAATTTTTATTCAAACATTAATTGGTCGTGTCTTAGCAGACGATATATACATAGGTTCCCGATGTGTCGCCTTTCGAAATCAAGATCTTGGGATTGGACTTGTCAACCGATTAATAACCTTTGGAACACAATCAATATCTATTCGAACTCCCTTTACTTGTCGGAGTACGTCTTGGATCTGTCGATTATGTTATGGTCGGAGCCCCACTCATGGTGACCTAGTTGAATTGGGGGAAGCTGTAGGTATTATTGCGGGTCAATCTATTGGCGAACCGGGGACTCAACTAACATTAAGAACCTTTCATACTGGCGGAGTATTTACAGGAGGTACTGCCGAACATGTACGAGCCCCTTATAATGGAAAAATAAAATTCAATGAGGATTTGGTTCATCCTACACGTACACGTCACGGGCATCCTGCCTTTCTATGTTATATAGACTTGTCTGTAATTATTGAGAGCGAAGATATTATACATAGCGTGACTATTCCACCAAAAAGTTTTCTTTTAGTTCAAAATGATCAATATGTGGAATCAGAACAGGTGATTGCTGAGATTCGCGAGGGAACATATACTTTTCATTTTAAAGAGAGGGTTAGAAAATACATTTATTCTGACTCAGAGGGCGAAATGCACTGGAGTACTGATGTGTCCCATGCACCCGAATTTACATATAGTAATGTCCATCTCTTACCAAAAACAAGTCATTTATGGATATTATCAGGAGGTTCATGCGGATCTAGTCTAATTCTTTTTTCGATCCACAAAGATCAAGATCAAATGAACATACCCTTTCTTTCCATCGAAAGAAAATATATTTCTAGCCTCTCAGGGAATAACGATCAAGCGAGCCAAAAATTTTTTAGTTCGGATTTTTATGATAAAAAAAAATCTGGGATTCCCGATTATTCAGAATTGAATGGAATCGCAGGTACTAGTCATTATAATTTCATATATTCTGATATTTTTCATGAGAACTCGGATTTATTAGCAAAAAGGCGAAGAAATAGATTTCTCATTCCATTCCAATCGATTCAAGAGCAAGAGAAAGAATTCATACCGCATTCAGGTATCTCAATAGAAATACCCATAAATGGTATTTTCCGTAGAAATAGTATTTTTGCTTTTTTTGATGATCCTAGATACAGAAGAAAGAGTTCCGGAATTATTAAATATGGGACTCTAAAGGCGGACTCAATCATCCAAAAAGAGGATATGATTGAGTATCGAGGAGCCCAAAAATTTAAGACAAAATACGAAATGAAAGTAGATCGCTTTTTTTTCATTCCCGAAGAAGTGCATATTTTACCCGAATCCTCTACCATAATGGTACAGAACTATAGTATCATTGGAGTCGATACACGACTCACTTTAAATATAAGAAGCCAAGTCGGCGGGTTGATCCGAGTGGAGAGAAAAAAAAAAAGGGTTGAACTAAAAATATTTTCGGGGGATATCCATTTTCCGGACAAGACAGATAAGATATCCCGACACAGTGGCATCTTGATACCACCAGGA